TATTTATTAGACAGGAGCAAAGCGCGGATATGGTCGAATGGTACAATTTCTCTTTGCCAAGGAGAAGATGCGGGTTCGATTCCCGCTATCCGCCCAGAATTCATTAATCAGTAATGAATATTCGTATTAAGTAATGAATATAGTTTACTACTGTATTTATTCATTATTATTACAATCCAATTCTACCTAATCTTATTTTTGATTTCTTGGAACAAAAAATATTGTATGTATTGCGGAGACAGGATTTGAACCCGTGACCTCAAGGTTATGAGCCTTGCGAGCTACCAAACTGCTCTACTCCGCGCTAAAGAATTGGAAAACAATGCACAAAAACCGCTTGTATACCCTCTATACCATATCTATACAAATAGAATAGTCCATTTATACAGAATGGTAAAGAGGGCTATTCTTCTCTAATTATATGGATCCTATAGATCCATACAAATAGAAAAAATATTCTTTAAACTTACCAACTCGATCTTGTTGCACCCGGTAATAAACATTCACAAACCATCTGTCGAAGTATGTGTCCGGATAGCCCAAAGTCTCGGTAATTAGCTCTAGGTCTTCCAGTCAAAAAACAACGTCGATGAAGACGTATAGGGGCACTATTACGTGGGAGAGATTGCAATTTTCCATGAATTTCCCATTTTTCACTCAACGATAACGCTTGGCTTATTTGTTTCTTTGAGGATCGACGAATCAAACGATATTTTTGTTCCAATTTATTCCGCTTTTTTTCCCTCTGGATTACACTTTTTTTTGCCATAATGTTCAGTTCCTATTATTATTCAAAATAATGATACAGCTTGGATCTTAACTCTCAATCAAAAAAAGTAGATTGTTTTTGATACAGAAAAAACAACAAAGAAAAATGAAATTAACCAAATTTTCCGGATGTGGAGGCAATCAAGAAAGCTGCATAAGTGAATATATAACCCACAGAAAAATGAGCTAATCCAACCAATCTTGCTTGCACAATGGAAAGAGCAACCGGCTTATCTCTCCAGCGAATCAAATTAGCCAAGGGTGTGCGTTCATGAGCCCATGCTAAAGTTTCAATCAATTCCTGCCAATATCCACGCCAGGAAATTAAGAACATAAATCCAGTAGCCCAAACAAGATGTCCAAATAAGAACATCCACGCCCATACTGATAAACTATTCATACCAAAAGGATTATACCCATTGATAAGCTGTGAAGAATTTAGCCATAAATAATCTCTTAACCATCCCATCAAATAAGTGGAGGATTCATTAAATTGTGAAACGTTACCCTGCCATAATGTAATGTGTTTCCAATGCCAATAAAAAGTAACCCATCCAATGGTGTTTAACATCCAAAAAACTGCCAAATAAAATGCGTCCCAAGCGGAAATATCACAAGTTCCCCCTCGTCCGGGTCCATCACAAGGAAAACTGTAACCGAAATCCTTTTTATCCGGCATCAATTTGGAACCGCGTGCGTCTAAGGCACCCTTTACTAAAATCAATGTAGTTGTATGCAAACCTAACGCAATAGCATGATGCACCAAGAAATCTCCGGGACCTATTGTTAAGAACAGTGAATTACTATTTTCGTTAATAGCATTCAACCATCCGGGCAACCATATACTTCGCCCCGCATTAAAAGCAGGGTCGTTTGGGGAAGATAAGAGTACATCAAATCCATATGCAGTCTTGCCATGAGCGGATTGTATCCATTGGGCAAATATAGGTTCGATCAAGATTTGTTTTTCTGGAGTGCCAAAAGCAAGCATGACATCATTATGAACATAAAGGCCCAAGGTATGAAATCCCAGGAAAAGGCTAGCCCAACTTAAATGAGATATGATAGCTCCCTTATGGTCTAACATTCTTGCCAATACATTATCTTCATTCTGTTCAGGATTGTAATCTCTAATTAAGAATATAGCTCCATGAGCAAAGGCTCCTGTCATGATGAACCCTGCGATATATTGGTGATGAGTATATAGGGCAGCCTGAGTAGTAAAGTCTTGTGCTATGAACGCATAAGCAGGTAAGGAGTACATATGTTGAGCTACCAAGGAAGTAATAACCCCTAAAGATGCTAAAGCAAGGCCTAATTGAAAATGAATGGAATTATTGATTGTGTCATAAAGTCCTTTATGTCCACGGCCTAATCGACCTCCCGGAGGAGTGTGTGCTTCTAACAGATCTTTGATACTATGCCCAATTCCAAAATTAGTTCTATACATATGACCAGCAATGAGAAAAATAAATGCAATAGCTAAATGATGATGAGCAATATCGGTCAGCCATAAACTTTGTGTTTGTGGGTGGAATCCCCCAATAAGTGTGAGAATAGCGGTACCCGCTCCTTGGGAAGTACCAAATAGATGACTGCTCAAATCAGGGTTTTGGGCATAAAGATTCCACTGACCCGTAAGAAGGGGTCCTAACCCTTGGGGATAAGGCAATACATCTAACAAATTATTCCATCGAACGTATTCTCCCCTAGATCCGGGAATAGCAACATG